AATGAAGTGCCTGAAAAAGGATTATCTTGATAGGATAAATTATACACAATAAATTGTGTCTTTATTAGCCCCCAACCGCTCCCTCTTTTAAATGTAAATACCGCTATTTAAATTAAAAAGCGCACTACATTTGATAGAATTAAACTAACCCCTCAAGCATCAAAAGCTTATATACCTCTTATACTAAAATGTATCAATTAAAAAGGAAAAAGGTAAGCTAAATAAGCTACTGGGTTCATACCCCACTTATAAAGGCCACCCCTTTCCTTTTTAATTTTTAATAATCTAACCAATTTTATACTTTTCATCACACTTTTATTAGGAAGAATTATTTCAGTCTCCTCAAACTCATGGTTAGGAGCATGAATAGGTCTAGAAATTAATTTATTAGCTTTTATCCCTCTATTAATTAATTTAAAATACCTAACTTCAACTGAAGTATCCCTTAAATATTTTATTGTTCAAGCTTTAGCTTCAACATCTTTACTATTTGTAGTTTTGCTATTAACCTTTAACCAAAACTTTTTACCTCAATATAATTTATACCTCAATATTGTTTTGAATTCAGCTCTTTTAATAAAAATAGGGGCTGCCCCTTTCCACTCATGGTTCCCTGAAGTTATGGAAGGTTTATCTTGGTGGATAAGATTTGTTTTAATAACCTGACAAAAAATTGCCCCGATAATATTAATTTCATACTGTATTTTCTATAAATTCATTATCATAATCATTATTTTAAGCATCTTAATTGGGTCAATTGGTGGGTTAAATCAAACCAATTTACGAAGATTAATAGCGTATTCATCTATCAACCATTTAGGATGAATACTAAGAAGCTTAATCATCTCAGTGAGATACTGATTTGTTTATTTCATATTTTACGCTACTTTGTCACTTTCAATTATTTATATATTCAACTTCTTTAACATCTATTACTTTAATCAAATTTTTTTTTCTATAAGAAACAACCCAATTTATAAATTCCTACTATTCTGTAATTTTTTATCCCTTGGTGGATTACCTCCTTTCACAGGATTTTTACCTAAATGAATCATTATTCAAATACTGAGTGAAACAAACTTTTTTATTGTTAACATTATAGTAACAATAACGTTAGTTACACTGTACTTTTATATCCGGTTAACCTATTCAGCTTTTATAATTTATTCTCTTCAGCTCTTGTGAAACAAAACATGGCACAGTAGAATACCAAAAATTATAATTTTATTAAACTTTTTTTCTCTATTTAGATTAATATTAATTTCAATTATTTACTTCATTGTGTAAGTCCCGGAATTAAAATTCACCTTTAAATTTGCAATTTAAAATCATTGTATGAATACAGAACCTTTTTAAGGTTTTAAGTTAATTAAACTAACAGCCTTCAAAGCTGTAAATATAGAAAGTTCTTTAAACCTTAATGGTAAAAGAGATATTCATCCCATTAATAAATTTACAGTTTATTACCTATAATCAGCCATTTTACCAAATGCAAAAATGATTATTTTCAACTAACCATAAGGATATTGGAACTTTATATTTTCTATTTGGAATCTGAGCTGGATTAGTAGGAACAAGTTTAAGTTTATTAATCCGAGCAGAATTGGGGCAACCAGGATCATTAATTGGGGATGATCAAATTTATAATGTAATTGTTACAGCCCACGCATTTGTCATAATTTTCTTCATAGTTATACCTATTGTAATTGGTGGGTTTGGAAATTGATTAGTACCTCTTATACTTGCTGCACCAGATATAGCCTTCCCCCGGATAAATAATATAAGTTTTTGATTATTACCACCCTCATTAACACTATTATTAGCTTCATCCATTGTCGAAAGAGGCGCGGGGACCGGATGAACAGTGTACCCCCCATTATCAGCAGGGATTGCCCACGCAGGAGCATCAGTAGACTTAGCCATCTTTAGTTTACACCTAGCCGGTGTTTCTTCAATTCTAGGGGCTGTAAATTTTATTACCACAGTTATTAATATACGCCTATCTTACATGACATTAGACCGGATACCTTTATTCGTTTGATCTGTTGCTATTACAGCCATTTTATTACTACTGTCCCTACCCGTATTAGCAGGAGCTATCACGATACTATTAACAGACCGAAACTTAAATACATCTTTTTTTGACCCAGCAGGAGGGGGAGACCCAATTTTATACCAACATTTATTTTGATTTTTTGGTCATCCAGAAGTTTATATTCTAATTTTACCAGGGTTTGGGATAATTAGTCATATTATTGCCCAAGAAAGAGGGAAAAAAGAAACCTTTGGTGCCCTAGGTATAATTTATGCCATACTAGCTATTGGTCTCTTAGGATTTGTTGTATGGGCTCATCACATATTTACTGTAGGTATAGATGTTGATACCCGTGCTTATTTTACATCTGCAACAATAATTATTGCGGTCCCTACAGGAATTAAAGTTTTTAGTTGATTGGCTACTTTACACGGGTCACAATTCACTTATTCACCAGCTCTATTGTGAGCCCTAGGGTTTGTTTTTCTATTCACAGTTGGTGGATTAACAGGAGTTGTATTAGCTAATTCATCAATTGATATCATCCTGCATGACACATATTATGTAGTAGCCCATTTCCACTATGTTTTATCAATAGGAGCTGTATTTGCTATTATAGCAGGATTTGTTCACTGATACCCATTATTCACTGGTTTAACTATAAATAATTTATGACTTAAAATCCAATTTATTGGAATATTTGTAGGTGTTAATTTAACCTTCTTCCCCCAACATTTCTTAGGTTTAAGAGGAATACCCCGACGTTACTCAGATTACCCAGATGCATATACTTCTTGAAATATTGTTTCATCTATAGGATCATTAATTTCCTTTATTGCTGTTCTATTTTTCTTTTTCATTATATGAGAAAGAATGTTTTCAAACCGAATCATTTTATTCTCTGCTCAATTACCCTCATCGATTGAGTGATTACAAAAATACCCACCAGCCGAACATAGATACTCAGAACTTCCTATTTTAACTAAATTCTAATATGGCAGAATAGTGCAATAATTTTAAGCATTATATATAAAGAATCTTCTTTTATTAGAAAATGGCGACATGATCAAATTTATCCCTTCAAAATAGAGTATCGCCACTAATGGAACAATTAACTTTTTTCCATGACCATACTCTCCTGATTTTAATAATAATTACTATTTTAGTAGCTTATTTATTATCAACATTATTTTTTAATAAATTTATTAATCGATTCCTGCTAGAAGGTCAAACTATTGAAATCATTTGAACTATCTTGCCAGCAATTACATTAATCTTCATTGCCTTACCATCACTACGGCTACTTTATCTGTTAGATGAAGTTGATAACCCGTCAGTTACATTAAAAGCCATTGGTCATCAATGATACTGGAGTTATGAATATTCAGATTTTCTAAATGTTGAATTTGATTCATACATAATCCCTACAAATGAATTATCAGCAAGAGGATTCCGACTCTTGGACGTTGATAACCGAACTATACTACCGGTAAGAACCCAAGTACGTATACTAATCTCAGCCGCAGATGTTTTACATTCATGAACAGTCCCAGCTCTGGGGGTTAAAATTGATGCAACCCCAGGGCGCCTTAATCAAACAAACTTTTTTATTAATCGCCCAGGTCTGTTTTTCGGGCAATGTTCAGAAATTTGTGGGGCGAATCATAGATTTATACCTATTGTAATTGAAAGTATTCCAATAAAAATTTTTATTAACTGAGTTAAAATAAATTCATCATTAGATGACTGAAAGCAAGTAATGGTCTCTTAAACCACATAATAGTAAATTAGTGATTACTTCTAATGAAAAAAGTTAGTTAAAAATAATAACATTAATATGTCAAATTAAAATTATTAGAATTATACTAATACTTTTTGATTCCACAAATAAGTCCTCTAAGATGGTGAATACTATTTATTTATTTTATATTATTAATACTTATATTTGCAACTATAAATTATTATATTTTCTTTTATCAACCACAAAAAAAAGACTCAATTAAACTAAAAATTAATTCAATAAACTGAAAATGATAACAAATCTTTTCTCAATATTTGACCCCTCAACTAATATTATAAATTTTTCATTAAACTGGTTAAGTACAATCCTAGGGGTATTAATCATCCCCAACATATATTGATTAATCCCGTCACGATTCAACATTTTATGGTTTAATATTTTAAATACACTCCACAAAGAATTTAAAACACTTATCGGCCACCCCTCATCCTACGGAAGACCATTTATATTTGTATCTTTATTTTCTTTTATTATATTTAATAATTTTATAGGGCTATTCCCGTATATTTTTACAAGAACTAGACACCTGGTAATAACATTAGCTTTAGCTCTACCTCTATGGTTAAGATTTATTATATATGGATGAATTAATCATACAACACATATATTTGCTCATTTAGTACCTCAAGGAACCCCACCTGTACTAATACCTTTCATAGTTTGTATCGAAACAATTAGAAATATCATCCGGCCCGGAACCCTAGCTGTACGGTTAGCCGCCAACATAATTGCCGGGCATTTACTACTAACCCTGTTAGGAAGAACTGGCCCATCAATAAATATAATTATAATCAATTTATTATTAATTACCCAATTTGCCCTCTTAACCCTTGAAGCAGCAGTTGCAATTATTCAATCCTATGTATTCGCAGTTTTAAGAACACTCTATTCAAGAGAAGTAGTTTAATTTAATGTCAACACATAACAACCACCCGTATCACTTAGTTGATTTTAGACCATGACCTTTAACAGGAGCTTTAGCCGCTTTAACCACAACTGCAGGGCTTGTAAAATGGTTCCATCAGTATGATATTTCATTATTAATACTAGGTAATATGATTACAATTTTAACAATAATCCAATGATGACGAGATGTTGTACGAGAAAGAACTTTGCAAGGACTCCACACTTCCAATGTAATTTCAGGGTTACGGTGAGGAATAATTCTATTTATTGTTTCAGAAGTATTTTTTTTTATCAGTTTTTTCTGAGCTTTTTTCCACAGAAGTTTATCCCCCACAGTTGAATTAGGCTTATCTTGACCACCAGCAGGAGTAACCCCATTCAACCCACTTGAAATTCCTTTATTAAATACAGTAATTCTTCTATCATCAGGTGTAACAATCACGTGAGCCCACCACAGTTTAATAAGAAATAATTATACACAAACAGCCCAAGGGTTATTATTCACTGTCTTATTAGGAATTTATTTTACTATACTTCAAGCTTATGAATATATTGAAGCACCCTTCACAATTGCTGATTCAGTTTATGGATCGACATTTTTCGTAGCTACTGGGTTCCATGGATTGCATGTTTTAATCGGTACTACATTTTTAATAATTTGTTTAATACGACATATTAATTTTCATTTTTCGTCAGGTCATCACTTCGGGTTCGAAGCAGCTGCTTGATACTGACATTTTGTTGATGTAGTATGATTATTTTTATATATCTCAATCTACTGATGGGGGGGATAAATTTATATAGTATATAAGTATATTTGACTTCCAATCAAAGGGACTAAATTTTTTTAGTATAAATAATTATAATTATATTAATAATTTCAACTATTTTATTATTAATTAGATTCATTGTTATAATTTTAGCATCCGTTTTGTCTAAAAAATCTTTTTATGATCGAGAAAAAAATTCACCTTTTGAATGCGGATTTGACCCTAAATGTTCAGCCCGAGTTCCATTCTCCCTGCATTTTTTTTTAATCGCCATTATTTTTTTAATCTTTGATGTAGAAATTGCCCTACTTTTACCAGTTATAATAATCTTTAAAATATCAAATCTATCCGCATGGTTATTAACATCCCTATTTTTTATTTTTATCCTCCTGCTAGGTTTATACCATGAATGAAACCAAGGAGCACTTGAATGAACTAAATAAATTAAAATAGGATAATAGTTAATTATAACATTTGAATTGCACTCAAAAAGCATTGGAAAACCAATTTATCTTAAATAAGCTTGAAGCGACCCGCAGTTAGTTTCGACCTAATCTATGATGAATAACCTCATCCTAGCTTAATTCACTTAACTGAAGCCAAAAAGAGGCATATCACTGTTAATGATATAAATGAATTTATACTCCGGTTAAAGAAGTATGATGCTCAAGAGGAAGCTGCTAACTTTTCTCTTTAGTGGTTTAATTCCATTAATATTTCTTTTATTTATATAGTTTAATTAAAACATTACATTTTCATTGTAAAAATAAAATTTTATTTTTGTAAATAAAATCAATTTTTTTTATTTAAAAGTAAAATTTACTACCCCAACATCTTCAGTGTTACGCTCTTATATTTAAGCTATTTAAATTAATATAATAATATAAGTATAAATATTAAACCGACCCAAGAAACAAATATGACTAAATAAATTTTAAAATTATTAAATTGAAGAAGAGTATTAATTTTTCTAAAATTACTTAAATAACTATATATAGACTGAGCCCCAAAATATTCATTCCAACCTTGATCAACAGTTTTAATAATACTATACCCTAATTTTAACGGACCGTAATTCATGTATGAAGTAAAAATTACTGGTATGAATCATATTCCCCCTAAAAAATTAGTTAAATCATAATTTTTTATAACATTTAAATCTCAACTAATTTTAAACTGAAAAATTTCGTAACCTAACAAAGCACCTACAATAGTCACTACCAAAGTTATATATTTTATAAATATAGGTAAACAAATCATGTTAGGGGTAGGAATAATTAATCATCTTAATATTCTACCCCCCATAATGGCCAAAAATAATAAACCAATTATACCTTTCAATATAATTCAATACCCGTCACTGATTGATCTCACACTCGAAAAATTAAAAACACCTGTTAATGTATAATAAGTTAACCGAAAAGAATAACAAACTGTTAACCCGGTAGATAAAAAAAAAAGTACATAAATTAAATAATTAATATTATCTATAGAAACAATTTCTAAAATTAAATCCTTTGAATAAAATCCAGCTAAAAAGGGCATACCACATAAAGCCAAATTAGAAATATTGAAACAAGTACAAGTTAAAGGTAATATATTAATTAAACCCCCTATAAAACGAATATCCTGGGTATTATTAACTCTGTGGATTACTGAACCAGCACATATAAATAATAAAGCCTTAAATAAAGCATGAGTTAATAAATGAAAAAAAGCTAAATAAGAGTAACCTATTGATAATACTCTTATTATTAACCCTAATTGTCTTAAAGTTGATAAAGCAATAATTTTTTTTAAATCAAATTCATAATTAGCCCCCAACCCAGCCATAAATATAGTTAAAACAGAAATCAATAAAAGTAATTTTCTTAAATAAGTATTTATAAATAAGATATTAAAACGAATTAATAAGTAAATTCCAGCTGTAACCAAAGTTGAAGAATGAACTAAAGCGGATACAGGTGTAGGAGCTGCTATAGCAGCAGGTAATCATGAGGAAAAAGGAATTTGAGCACTTTTAGTTATAGCTGCCAAAACAACTAGTCAAGAAATAATAACTATTTGATAATCATTCCTCATAATATCTAAATAATAAATATAATTTCATCTTCCGTAATTTAGTATTCAAGCAATTGACAATAATAAAGCAACATCCCCAACACGATTAGTTAAAGCAGTAATTATACCGGCATTGTAAGATTTAACATTTTGGTAATAGATTACTAAACAGTAAGATACTAAACCTAACCCATCCCACCCAAGTAAAATTCTAATTAAATTAGGAGAAATAATTAAAAATATTATTGACAAAACAAATATTAACACTAAAATAATGAAACGTAATAAATTTTCATCACCTTCCATATAATCCTCTCTGTAATAAATCACTATTGAAGAAATAAATAAAACAAAACTCATAAAAATTAAAGATATCCAATCCAATAAAATAGTTATGACAATTAAAGAAGAATTCAAACTTAAAATTTCTCACTCAATAAAAATTACTAAATCATTGATAATAAAATATAAACCTCTAACAAAATTTAAAAAGGAAAAAAATAGAAGAAAAACAAAAGAAAGGAAACAAATTGATAAACCAATTATCTAAAGTGAAAATTCACATCTTTGACACCACAAATCAATATTTTTAATTAAACTATTTAAATATAATCAAAGTATACAATATTCCCCCTTCAAAATTAATAAATTTAAAGGAATTCAATGTAATATTAATAAGATAAATTCGCGAATTCTACCATTGAAACATCTGTAAATCCCTGAGTAAATCTCCCCATGCTGGCTATAGGAATATAAATATAAAGAATAGGCTGCCCCAAAAAAAGATAATAAAGCAATAAAAAATATGGTGAATCAAGATCAACCCACAATTCTATTTAATAAACTAATTTCACCTAACAAATTTAATGAAGGAGGGGCAGCTATATTTGAGGATCTAAGTAAGAATCATCATAAACATATTCTTGGTATAAAATTCATTATACCTTTATTAATTAATAATCTACGTCTACCACTACGTTCGTAACTAATATTAGCCAAACAGAATAAACCCGAAGAACATAAACCATGGCCAATTATTAAAGCATAAGAACCTCTATAACCTCAATAAGTTATGGTTATAATCCCCACAATAACTAGTCTTATATGAGAAACTGAAGAATATGCAATTAATGACTTTAAATCAACCTGACGTATGCAAATTAAACTAACCACAACCCCTCCAATTAAAGAAATTGATACCCAAATAAAATTTAAACTAACCCCGAGAGAAGTAACTAATTTTAAAACACGAACTATCCCGTAACCCCCTAATTTCAATAAAATACCGGCTAAAATTATTGAACCTGAAATAGGTGCCTCAACATGAGCTTTGGGTAATCATAAATGAACTAAAAATATAGGCATTTTTACTAAAAAAGCAAATAAAATAATTAAATAAAATAAATAATTTATAACAAAATCCTCACTAAATATAAAATATATTAAACTTATATTTTTATTATATAAATAAAAAATACCCGACAATATAGGTAATGAAGCAAACAAAGTATAAAAAAGTAAATAAACACCAGCCTGTAAACGCTCGGGTTGATACCCTCAGCCCACAATTAAAAATAATGTAGGGATTAATCTGGATTCAAAAAATAAATAAAAATAAAATAGATTCAGAGAAGAAAATGTTAAAAACAACATAACTAATAAAAAAAAAATATTAAAAATAAAAAAATTATAATTATATCCTAATCGATAAATTGACTCTCTAGCGGTTAGTATCAAAACACAAATTCAAAAAGTTAATATAATTAAACCGAAAGAAATTAAATCAATACCCATAAAATAACTTATGTAACAAAATAAATTAATAGGCTGGATATATATTATAAAAATTAATCTTAAAATAAATAAAATGCATTGAACCGACCAATATGAGCTTATTATTAAACTTAAAGGAATTAAAAACAAAATAGATATTAATATTCTTATCATTAGACTAATATATTTAAAGATTGAAAATAATCATTACCATGAGTACGAACCATTCTAACCAAAATTGATAAACCTAATGAACCTTCACAAACACTAAAAGTTAAAAAAATTATAGAGAAAAAAAATTCAAAATTAAAATATATTAATCTTATAATAAGTAAAAAAAATAAGCTCAAAATAATAAACTCCAATCTTAAAAGTATACTTAATAAATGCTTACGTTTAAACACATAAGATATACACCCACATAAATATATCAAAATAATAATAAATAAATTAAATTCAATCATTAGTTTTAATAGTTTAATTAAAACATTGGTCTTGTATACCAAAAATAAATTTTTAATTTTTAAAACTTCAGAAAAAAGATAATTATCTTATCAATAATCTCCAAAATTATTATTTTTATTAAACTATTTTCTGGTATCAACTTAATTCTAGCATCCCTAAATACTGTCTTATCTTTAAATTTTATTAAAATTAAACACCCTCTAGCTATAGGGTTAACATTATTAATTCAAACAATCATTATTAGACTTAATTGTGGTATGTACACGTACTCATATTGATTTGCATACATTTTATTCTTGATTATACTAGGAGGGATACTAGTATTATTCATTTATGTAACAAGTGTAGCTTCTAATGAATTATTTTCATTCTCAATTATAAATTTAATTTTATCAATAATATTCCTATTAGGAACAGTTATTATTATTGTGTTTATAGATAAATCAATTTTATTAACAAATAATATTGAAATAATTAAATTTAATACAAATAACTTATTTTTAGAAAATGAATTAAGATTAAATAAATTATATAACAACCCAACAATAAATATTACTCTAATAATAATCAATTATCTACTATTAACACTAATTATTATTGTTAAAATTGTGAATATTAACTATGGACCTTTACGACAAAAATTTTAACAAATGAATAAACCCATACGTTTAGGCCACCCCTTACTTAAAATTGCAAATAATGCCCTAGTAGATTTACCTGCGCCATCAAATATTTCAGCATGATGAAATTTTGGGTCACTTTTAGGACTTTGTCTAATCATCCAAATTTTAACAGGTATTTTCCTAGCCATACACTACACGGCAGATATCAACATAGCATTTAATAGAGTAACTCATATCATTCGGGATGTCAATTATGGATGACTTATTCGAACATTACATGCAAATGGAGCTTCATTCTTTTTCATTTGTATTTACCTACATATCGGGCGAGGCTTATACTACAGTTCCTATATATTTATACACACTTGAAGAGTGGGGGTTATCATTTTATTCTTAGTAATAGCAACAGCCTTTATAGGGTATGTTTTACCCTGGGGGCAAATATCTTTCTGAGGAGCAACAGTTATTACAAATCTATTATCAGCCATCCCCTATTTAGGAACAATATTAGTACAATGATTATGGGGGGGATTCGCAGTTGACAACGCTACATTAACACGATTTTTTACTTTCCATTTTTTGCTACCTTTTATTGTAGCAGCAGCCACAATAATTCATTTGCTATTCCTGCATCAAACAGGGTCAAATAACCCCCTAGGTGTAAATAGTAATTTTGATAAAATTCCCTTTCACCCTTACTTTTCATTTAAGGATATTATTGGATTTATTCTAATAACATTTATTCTATTAATAATTACATTATATAGACCTTACGGGTTAGGAGATCCTGATAACTTCATCCCAGCAAACCCTCTAGTAACACCAGTGCATATTCAACCAGAATGATACTTTTTATTTGCTTACGCAATCCTCCGCTCTATCCCTAATAAACTGGGGGGAGTTATTGCCTTAGTAATATCAATTGCCATTTTATTTATTATACCGTTCTACTTTTTAAGTAATCAACGAGGGTTACAAACCTACCCAATCAATCAAATTCTATTCTGGTCAATAGTAGTAATCGTAATTTTATTAACATGAATCGGAGCCCGACCAGTTGAAGACCCGTATATTCTAACCGGGCAAATTTTAACTGTATTATACTTTTTATATTACCTAATTAACCCTTTAATACATCTTATATGAGACAAATTAATTTATTAAATTAATGAGCTTGAATAAGCATATGTTTTGAAAACATAAGATAATAATTTGTTATTATTAATTTTACTAAAATTATTTAACTACAATAAAATAATTCATATATATACTTTTAACCCTAATGCAAAAAATAAAAAATTCAAAGATAAAGGCAAATAACTTTTTCAAGCTAAATATATTAATTTATCATAACGATAACGAGGTAAAGTCCCACGGACTCAAATAAATAAAAAAGAGATAAAAACCAATTTTATAAAAAATATAAATCTAAACACATTAGAACCCAAAAAAATTACGGAATACAACATTCTTATAAATAAAATTCTTGCATACTCAGCTAAAAAAATTAAAGCAAACCCTCCTCTTCTGTACTCAACGTTGAACCCAGAAACCAATTCTGATTCACCTTCAGCAAAATCAAAAGGGGTACGATTAGTTTCAGCCAATATAGAAGTAACCCATGCTAAAGAAATTGGCAAAAATATAAAAATAAACCAAATGTTACTTTGGAATAAATTAAAATCTAATAAACTAAATCTACCAATCATAAAAACCAAAGATAATATTAATAAAGCTATTCTAACTTCATAAGAAATAGTTTGAGCCACCGCCCGTAACCCACCTAAAAGAGCATAATTAGAATTGGATGATCAACCAGCAATTATTACTGTATAAACTCCTATTCTAGTACAACATAAAAAAAATAATAATCCCAAATTAAAATTATATAAATTTGTTAAATAAGGAAAAACTATTCAAATTAATAAAGATAAAAATAAACTAATAATAGGTGATAAATAATATATTGAATAATTAGAAACAATCGGGTAAGTTTGCTCCTTAGTAAATAACTTAATGGCATCACAAAAAGGCTGTGGTACCCCACAAAACCCAACTTTATTAGGACCTTTACGAATTTGGATATAACCCAAAACTTTACGTTCTATTAAAGTTAAAAAAGCTACACCTACTAATACCGTAATAATCAAAATTAAACTACCAAAAATAGTAACAAAAAAATCTCTCATATATAATATTGTTACATGTAAAATTTATCTACATTATTGAATTCTAAACCCAATGCACTAATCTGCCAAAGTAACCAAAATTAATTTTATTCATAAAAAAAAAATTTTATTTTTATGATTGGTCCTTTCGTACTAAATCAAAATAATTATTTAAGGATAGAAACCGACCTGGCTCACGCCGGTCTGAACTCAAATCATGTAAAGATTTAAAGGTCGAACAGACCTATTTTCTTAACTTCTGCACTAAAAAATTTCTTTAATTCAACATCGAGGTCGCAATCTCTGTTATCAATATGAACTCTCCAACAAAATTACGCTGTTATCCCTAAGGTAACTTATTCTAAAAATCAGTAATACCGGATCAAATAATCATCAATTTATGTTTATTAAACAAAAGAGTTAAATTAATCTTTCTATCACCCCAACAAAATAATATTTTTAATAAATAAAAAATTTTTATCTAAATAAATTTTATTAACTAATTATAAAGCTCTATAGGGTCTTCTCGTCCTCCAAATAAATTTCAGCTTTCTTACTGAAAAATTAATTTATTAACTTTTAATAATGAGACAGTTTACACCTCGTTCAACCATTCATTCCAGCCTTCAATTAAAAGGCAAATGATTATGCTACCTTTGCACAGTCAATATACTGCGGCCCTTCAATTAATCAGTGGGCAGGTTAGACTTTTTATTTTTAACAAAAAGACATGTTTTTGATAAACAGGCGGGTATAATTATTGCTGAATTCCTTAATATTATCTAAATAAAACTTTTACTTAAACTAAAAATAATACTAATTTTATCATTATTACAATTAAAAAAAATTAATTAAAAATCTTTAATAAAAAATCTAAATTAAAAATAAATACTAAATCTTAAAAAATTTATTATAACATTCTTTAAAAAGATAAAAATTTCTAATCCTACTGGTTATAAAAAGAAAAAGTGATAATTATAGACAAAAATTTTAAGCTTATCCCTAAAATTTTCTTCATTTAAAATTAACAAAAATAAACTAAATTATAATTCATAAAATTTAAATAAATAAATTAAATTTAAGTCTTAAAGAACCAGATATATTTGATAACGACTGACATCTAATCACTAAAATTTTATTAAAAATAATTGTGTAACAATAAAATTTATAAAAAAATTAACTCCATCAAATTCGGGAAAAATAAATATAATTAATAACTTATTAATAAACCCTGATACAAAAGGTACAAAAAATTAATTCTTCTTATTTAATAATTTTTTATCTTTAAATGTTTCCGCTACTGTACTAATTTACTACTACTAAAATTATTTAATCTAAAAGATACATAAACAATAATTACAAAATATACTTAAATTAAAAATTATATAAATACAAAATAAAAATAAGTAAATTTAAATTAATCAAATTAAATCGGATTGCACGATATTCTTTTCAGTGTAAATGAAATGCTTAACTAACAAAGCTTCAATTTGCATTCTAGATACACTTTCCAGTACATCTACTTTGTTACGACTTATCTTTAATTAAAAAGAGCGACGGGCGATATGTGCATGCTCTAGAGCTTTTATCAAACAAAATATATATTTATATTTTACTATTAAATCCACCTTTAATAAAATCATTCAATTTTATTTCCATGTAAATAAATTTATTGTAACCCATTTCCTCTTAATTATACACTACACCTTGATCTGAAATAAATTTTTATAAAAAAATTAGAACATTTTATTCTTATGAAATATTCTGACAACAACGGTATACAAGCTGAACAAAATCAAGTAAAATTTATCGTGGGCTATCGATCACGGAACAGGTTCCTCTAAATAGATTAAAGCACCGCCAAATTTTTTAGGTTTCAAGATCATATCTATTACTACCCAGGTTTAATGTCCACACTTATTATAATAGGGTATCTAATCCTAGTTTGAAATAAAAAGTTTCATAGATTCATTTAAATAGATAAAAAATTATTAAAAATTTAAAATTTCACCTATAAATTAATTAATTAACCCCACCAAAATAAAATTTTCTATTAACCAAGAACTTTTACTAGCCCAATTTGTATAACCGCAAATGCTGGCACAAAATTCTTCTGAACTTAAACTTTTACCAAATCAAAATAACCTTTAAATTTAATACCAAATACTGAGAATAAAACAAATTATATTATTAAAATATATATAAATTCACACAAAAATTTACATGTAAAACAAAGTAGTAGTAAAATAAAAGCCAAAATCAAACTTTACTTAATTAAATTAACCCCTCAAGCATCAAAAGCTTATAAATGTAAAATTACAAGTAGACAAATTTTATTATGCAAATTCCCGTTTAGCTATAATTCATTCTGTCCCTGCCCCCAGGTAAAAGTATTTACTTAAATTAATTTAGTAACTGGTTTAATAATAGATGTAAAAATATATTTATGTAGTAAATAATTATTTTAACGCATTATAATAATACAAGTAAAATATGGTTCAACAAAATAATATTATGAATAAATTTTGGGTTAAAATTAGTTTTCTTAAAAACAGAAAATTTAATAAAACATGGTTCAATTAATAATTATTGTAATAATTTTGAATTTTATATTAAAATTAAAAATTAAAATTAAATTTTATAAATCCTACTTTATAATTAATTTTTAAATATATAAATATAAATAAAATATGGTTCAACAAAATAACCCCCTCTTTTTTTTTTCTCTAACTCAAAAAAAGAGGGGGTTATTTTATTTTTTTTAAAGTATATTTTTTTGTATATTTTTTGTAATTAAAAATAGCTTAATAAATATTTAATATTAATAATACATTTGTATAAATATTTAATAATAAATAAATAATTTAACTTAATATGTTATTATTTATTTATTGTTAGTAGTATATATAATAAATTTATTATTATAACTTTTATTATATATATCAAGTTGACTTATATTAATATTACATTTATTATTTATATATAAACTCTTTCTTTTGATAAATCAATGATTATTTTCGATATCCTATCTGTATGTATATATATAACGAATATTGAATAAATAAAAAATACTATAAATATAAATATTATATATATATATATAATTTATATATATATATATAATATATTTATATATTATATATGGATATGAAAGTGCTATATTTAATAAGATTTTATGATATATATATAAATGTCTATATGTTATTAATATATTAAATATTTAATAAGAGAAAAAAATCCATTTTACCCAATTTTTACATAAAAAAAATCATTTTCACTATAATAAACAATAATATATTCATCACTCATCTTCTTATCTTTTTTTATGTAAATAT